GAAGAAGGAACCGAGAAGGAGGTATCAGCAACAACTGGTTTTATTACGGGACAGCTCATGATGTTCATATCGATCTATTATGCGCCTCTGCATCTAGCATTGGGTAGACCTCATACAATAACTGTCCTAGTTCTACCGTATCTTTTGTTTCATTTCTTCTGGAACAATCACAAAAACTTTTTTGATTATGGATCTACTACCAGAAATTCAATGCGTAATCTCAGCATTCAATGTGTATTCCTGAATAATCTAATTTTTCAATTATTCAACCATTTCATTTTACCAAGTTCAACGTTAGCCAGATTAGTCAACATTTATATGTTTCGATGCAACAACAAGATGTTATTTGTAACAAGTAGTTTTGTTGGTTGGTTAATTGGTCACATTTTATTCATGAAATGGGTTGGATTGGTATTATTCTGGATACGGCAAAATCATTCTATTCGATCTAATAAGTACCTTGTGTCAGAATTGAGAAATTCTATGGCTCGAATCTTTAGTATTCTCTTATTTATCACCTGTGTCTACTATTTAGGCAGAATGCCGTCGCCTATTGTCACTAAGAAACTGAAAGAAACCTCAGAAACGGAAGAAAGGGGAGAAAGTGAGGAAGAAAAGGAGGATCCGGACAAAATAGATGAAACGGAAGAGATCCGAGTGAATGGAAAGGAAAAAACAAAGGATGAATTCCACTTTCACTTTAAAGAGACATGCTATAAAGATAGCCCAGTTCACGAAGATTCTTATCTTGATACCTATCAAGGTAATTGGGAATTGGGAAGACTTAAAGAAGAGAAAAATGAAAAGACTTTTTTATGGTTTGAAAAACCTTTTCTTACTTTTCTTTTCGATTATAAAAAAAATAAAAAAATTAATAAAAATATTGATACATAAGATAAATAGAAGAATAGATAAGATGAGATTCGTCCACCTCCCATATATTTAATCCCTTCCCCTATAAAAAAACTTGCAACACCAACACCATTTGTAATTCCATCAATTATACGTCTATCAAAAAACTGAGTTAGTTCGGTTAATCCTCTTATCCCCACGGTAAAAACTCTAGTATAAAAAATATCTATGTAACCACGATTATATGACCAATTGTATATCACATTTTTTATTCGGTCCACAAGAATTCTTTTAGGACCCCCTTTTACAAATGAATTGATTAAATCAAAATTCTGGAAAAATGAATAAGCGGATCCATATAAAATATATGCTATGAATAGTCCGAAAATTGCTATACTTACTGAAAAAATTGCATTTGTAAAAAATTCATCTGAATTTACAGAATAATTAGAACTTGAATGTAAAAGATTTATTGATGGGGTTAACCATTTTGATAATATATCAAAATCTATTACTCCTTGATCAAAAGAAATTCCTATTGATCCCACCAACAAAGTAAATAGTACTAATACAAGAAGAGGGAATAGCATAGTATTGTCCGATTCGTGAGGATACATGGAAGTGTATTTATTTCCAAAGTAAGTACTAAGGTATCGTATCCTATTTCTTACATTATTATCAATTTTCGATCTATCTTTTGAATAAAAAGAAACCTTTTTATTCATTGTTGATAAAAGTAAATTAGGATTGACTCCTCTTGTAGTTCCTTTTCCCCATAGAGATATGGAATAGAACGAACCATTTTTAGTGCTACTGTAATTTTGAAAATGAACACGTAAATACCCATCAAAGGTAAGTAAATATACCCGAAACATATAAAATGCGGTAAATCCTGCTGTGAAAGAAGCTATTACTGCGAAAATTGGTGAATACAACCAACTATCATTAAGAATTTCATCTTTGGACCAAAAACAAGCAAGAGGTGGAATACCACAAAGAGAAAGTGTACCCAATAAAAAAGTGGTTCTTGTAATTGGAACATATCTTGTTAAACCACCCATAAGAACCATATTCTGACTTTTATCTGGTGAATATCCAACAATAGGTTCCATTGAATGAATAATGGATCCGGATCCCAAAAACAATAAAGCTTTTGAATAGGCATGAGTGATCAAATGGAATAACGCAGCTCGATAAGAACCTATACCTAGAGCTAACATAATATAACCCAATTGAGACATTGTAGAATAGGCTAAGCTTTTTTTAATGTCTCTTTGAGCAAGGGCCAAAGTAGCCCCTAATAATAGTGTTATTACACCTATTAAAGAAATGAAATTCATTATATAAGGTATGACTATGAAAAGAGGAAGAAGCCGAGCTACAAGAAAAATTCCTGCTGCTACCATAGTAGCAGCGTGTATAAGAGCCGAAATAGGAGTGGGTCCTTCCATAGCATCAGGTAACCATACGTGAAGGGGGAATTGTGCGGATTTAGCAACTGCACCGACGAATAATAAAGAAGCACACAAAGTAGCAAATAAAGAATTGACCCCATTATTCTGGATTAAGTTATTAGTTATTTCGAGCAAATCCCGAAATTCTAAACTACCTGTTATCCAATAAAAACCTAGGATTCCTAACAATAAACCAAAATCCCCGACACGATTAGTTACAAAAGCTTTTTGACAAGCACTTGCTGCAATTGGTCGTGTGAACCAAAACCCTATTAATAAATAAGAACACATTCCCACAAGTTCCCAAAAAATATAAATTTGTATCAAATTGGAACTAGTAACTAATCCCAGCATAGAAGTATTAAAAAAACTCATATAAGCAAAAAATCTCAAATATCCTTGATCGTGATACATATACTTGTCACTATAAATAAGAACCATGATTCCAACAGTAGTAATTAGTATTGACATAATAGAAGTAAGTGGATCGATCAAGTATCCAAACTCTAAAGAAAAATCATTATTGATGGTCCAAGACCATAGATATTGATAGATAAAATTTCCATTTATTTGTTGAATAGACAGATTGGCCGAAAACACCATAGCTATACTTAAGAGTAAAACACTAGGAAAAGCCCACATGCGACGAATATTTTTTGTTGCTGTCGGAATAAGTAGAAGTCCAAATCCTATTGACATAGTAACTGGAAGTGAAAGAAAAGGTATTATCCACGCATATTGATATGTATGTTCCATAAGAAAAGAAACTCTTTTTTCTTCTAATTGCAAATTGTTCTCGATTCACCAATTCTTATCTTTTTTATCCTTTTATAAAGGAACAATAATAAAAGAAATCAATAAAAAAAAGATAAAAAAAAAATACCTAGGTTTTCTAGTTCATTTTGGGAGTGGAGTAATTACCTAACTTGTTGTGTAACTGATTGATTGGATTTCAATCCAATAAAGAAAACTTATGTTTATCGGAAATCTTATGATACTCCTTACTTCGTATATAACTGAAATAAAAAATTACTTAGGTTGCCTAAGTAATGGAATGTCTTGTTTAACAGATAATGTCTTGTTTAACAGATTAAGTACTAGTTCTAATTGGAATTTGAATTATGGACATAGCACCCTGGACTTAATCAATTTGCATTTTGCCTTATTTTCTTCTATTTTTTTTTCCTCATGTTGTCATTTATATATGTGATGTGTGATGCGCGCGCATACATATATTGATATATATATCACATATACATGTATATATAAATATATTTGTATTATATATATATTTGTATGTTTATAAAGTAAAAAAACAATGTATATTAAAAAGAGTATATTAAAAAAATTATCCACATACACGAAATAAGTATAGATAATAACTAAAAAGAACGATCTATTTTGAAGAATACATGTCTTTCACATACAACGATAAAGGGAGGAACCCCCTTTTTTTGAATGGCAGTTCCAAAAAAACGTACTTCTATGTCAAAAAAACGTATTCGTAGAAATATTTGGAAGAAAAAAGGATATTTAGCTGCAGTAAAAGCTTTTTCTTTAGCGAAATCGGTTTCCACCGGGCATTCAAAAAGTTTTTTTGTGCGACAAACAAATAATAAAGTCTTAGAATAATCTCAATTGATATAGCCTAAAGAACCTCAAATTTTGTAAGATGAATGTTAACTAATGTATTTTCTGTATTGAATTTCTCAATATTAGTTAGAGCTCACTGCTGTGATATATAGAATAAGAGTTTTTTGTATATTGGGTTCTAAGTATTATTTTTTTTCCCTATCACAATTGTACTTTTCCATTGTGAAAAGTACAATTGTGATAGAGATTGAAACTCTTTTGTTATATGCCTATCCCAAAACTTAATTGGTTTTGTAAATGGTATCATAAATTAGAAATTATATGCGCAATAAAGAATATTAATACTTTAATTTAAATATACTAAGGTATCGAAATCATTAGAAAAATAACAAATTCTTTGTATTTAATGATGAAATTGTGATAGATATGAAATCCTAGTTATTTGATTTTGTTCATTGAAAAAAAAAACTCAATCTTTTTCATTTGAATCCATGAAATCGGATAAATGAAAAACAAATCATAAAAAAATAGAGAAAAAAAGACAATTCTTAGTTTTATAGCTCAACTGAGATAAAACTATCGAGTTCCAACTGTTTGGAGAGAACTTAGTTTCTAGTACGTGAAAGTTGATTGTTAAAAAACCCACGACGATACTACCTAAGTAGGTATTTTATTGATTGAAGATTCCAATATTTAAACTACAAACCAGTCTTTATTCATCGATTCTAATTAATGTTTCCTAAACTATATTGAATCCTTGAATCTCGACGATTCAACATGAATTGACTATTATTATTTCAAGTAAGCCGCCATGGTGAAATCGGTAGACACGCTGCTCTTAGGAAGCAGTGCTAAAGCATCTCGGTTCGAGTCCGAGTGGCGGCATCTTCTAAAAGAGATACAATAGATCCTAAAATGTATTCAATTCCCGATTCCCAATTCTGTAATGGGACCCCTTTTATGATATTTGCGACTTTAGAACATATATTAACTCATATCTCTTTTTCGATCATTTCAATTGTGATTACGATTCATTTGATGACCTTATTAGTCCACAAAATTGTAGGATTACGTGATTGGTCAGAAAAAGGGATGATAGCCACTTTTTTCTCTATAACAGGATTATTAGTTTCTCGTTGGATTTCTTCGGGACATTTTCCATTAAGTAATTTATACGAGTCATTAATCTTCCTTTCATGTAGTTTCTTCATTATTCATATAATTCCCAAGCTACGTAACCTTAAAAATGATTTAAGCACAATAATTGCACCAAGTACCATTTTGACTCAAGGCTTTGCCATGTCGGGTCTTTCAACTGAAATGCATCAATCTGCAATATTAGTACCTGCTCTACAATCTCAGTGGTTAATGATGCACGTAAGTATGATGTTATTGAGCTATGCAGCTCTTTTATGCGGATCATTATTATCAGTTGCTCTTCTAGTCATTACATTTCGAAAAAACATCGATATCTTTTGTAAAAGCAATAATTTCTTAATTAAATCATTTTTCTTTGGCTTTGGTGAGATTGAATATTTGAATGAAAAAATAAGTGTTTTAAAAAACACTTATTTTCCTTCATTTCTAAATTATTACAAATATCAATTAACTGAGCGTTTGGATTATTGGAGTTATCGTGTCATTAGTCTAGGGTTTACCTTTTTAACCATAGGTATTCTTTGTGGAGCAGTATGGGCTAATGAGGCATGGGGATCCTATTGGAATTGGGACCCCAAGGAAACTTGGGCATTTATTACTTGGACCATATTCGCAATTTATTTACATACTAGAACAAATATAAATTGGAAAGGTACGAATTCTGCACTTGTAGCTTCTACAGGATTTCTTATAATTTGGATATGCTATTTTGGGATCAATCTATTAGGAATAGGTCTACATAGTTATGGTTCATTCACATAAACATCTAATTGAATAAACTACATGAAGAATACATAAGATAAAAATATCATCCCATATATAACGAGAGTTTGTTTTTATGAGTTTTTGAGAACCGTTTGAATCAAGGAATCATTCAAATTTAAATGGTTCTCAAAAACTCGAGATGTATCTAATTACAATTCTTATTCATTTTCATTTTATTCCTTTTTTCATTATACAGTACAGCAAGCGATTTTTAAAATATATAATTCTTTGAATTATAGGACTTTCCTTCCGTCTCATTAATGAAACACTATCTATGATAATAATTGGATAGGATAGCGTGTACCTTGTCAACTGATAACGAGAGAACGAAATCGGGATAAATACCAATACCTATTATGGGTAGAAAGATACAGATTGAAAGAAATAGTTCTCGTGGTCCAGAATCCAAAAAATTCGAGTTTGGAATATTAAATAGCTTGTATCCATAAAACATCTGACGTAACATAGATAATAAATAAATAGGAGTTAATATCATTGCAATTGCCATTACAAAAGTAATTAGTATTTTTGGCATTAAAAGATATTTTGTACTAGTAATTAGTCCAAAGAATACTACAAATTCCGCAACAAAACCACTCATTCCTGGCAATGCAAGAGAAGCCATCGAGAAGCTACTGAACATTGTAAATATTTTTGGCATTGGGATAGATATCCCTCCCATTTCTTCGAGATAAACAAGACGTGTTCTATCACAACTCGTTCCCGCCAAGAAAAAAAGTGCAGCACCAATAAATCCATGAGAGAGCATTTGTAAAATAGCTCCATTGAGTCCCATGTCGGTTATAGAACCAATTCCTATAATTGTGAAACCCATGTGAGATACAGAGGAATAGGCTATTCTCTTTTTTAAATTACGTTGACCAAGAGAAGTTGAAGCTGCATAGATTATTTGCATTGTTCCTATTATCACCAACCAGGGAGAAAATATAGAATGAGCGTGGGGTAATAATTCCATATTGATCCGAATCAATCCATATGCGCCCATTTTTAATAGGATTCCCGCTAAAAGCATACATGTACTGTAATGTGCTTCTCCGTGGGTATCAGGTAACCATGTATGTAGGGGTATAATCGGCAATTTTACAGCATAAGCAATAAGGAAGCCAAAATAGAATATTATTTCCAACGACACAGGATATGATTGATTAATTAATCTTTCAAAATCTAATGTTGGTTCATTGGAACCATATAAACCCATACCTAGAACTCCTATTAAGAAAAAAATGGAACCCCCTGCAGTGTACAAAATAAACTTTGTAGCCGAGTAGAGACGTTTCTTTCCCCCCCACATGGATAAAAGTAAGTAAACAGGAATTAATTCTAACTCCCACATGATGAAAAAAAGTAAAAGGTCTCGAGAAGAAAATAATCCTATTTGACCGCTGTACATTGCTAGCATCAGGAAATAGAACAACCGCGAATTTCGAGTAACTGGCCAAGCTGCTAAAGTTGCTAAAGTAGTGATAAATCCTGTCAGTAAAATGGGTCCTATGGAAAGTCCATCGATTCCTAGTCTCCAGTGGAAATCAAAAACATCTATCCATTTTGAATCTTCCTTCAATTGCATTAATGGATCATCCAATTGGAAATGATAACAGAATGCATAAGTCGTAAGAAGGAGTTCTAACAAGCATATACATAAGGTATACCACCTAAACATCTTATTCCCTCTATGAGGGAAAAAGAAAATTGAAGAACCCGCGAATATCGGTAAAACAACAAGTATTGTTAACCAAGGAAAATAACTCGTGATAAAGACAAGATACGTTTTGATTTGACCAGAAAAGCCCGTCCTCAAAATAATATATTTTGTTGAGCACGGGCTTTTGTCGGTAAAGAGGAATCACAAATGATTCAAGTGGAGTTTTTTGTAACGTATCAATAAGATAGAGCCATGCTGCGAGTTGTTTCAGGCCCTAAATAAACACGGACACTCAAAAAATCTGTTGGGCAGGCGGATTCACATCTCTTACAACCTACACAGTCCTCGGTTCTTGGCGCGGAAGCTATTTGCTTGGCTTTACATCCGTCCCAAGGTATCATTTCCAATACATCTGTGGGGCAAGCTCGTACACATTGAGTACACCCTATACATGTATCATAAATTTTTACTGAATGTGACATTGGATCTATAAATTCCAGTTTTGAACATAAAAGATTTTCGATCTGGTCAAATCAAATTAGTAGTAAATGAATCATATATTATATATTGTAATATTGTAGACACCAGACGAAGCAGTGGTTTATTAAAAACAATCAATATATTTCTTAAATCAATCTGTTTATGAGAAAAGGTCAAGAGACTTTGATTTTCGTTTCAACAATTATGATAATACGAGTTGCACATGCGAATTCAAATTAATTGGCCAACAAATTGGTCATCATTATTTCAATATAAATATAAAAATGCAATTCAATAAAATGGAATTGCATTCAAATTCAATAAAAAATAGTATTTTAATTCTATTAAATATTTTTATGTGTCTTTATTTAAATTATATATGATGATTATCACTAATTATTTAACAAATTCGATTGATTAATACGAGTTGATTTTCTGTTACGATGGATCGACGAAACAATAGCAAGTCCAATAGCTGCTTCAGCAGCTGCAATGGCTATAACAAAGATTGAGAAAATGTCTCCTTTTAATTGGCGACTATCAAATATATCAGAAAATGTTACAAGATTGATATTAACCGAATTTAGTATAAGCTCAAGACACATAACCGCTCTAACCATGTTTCGACTTGTGATCAATCCATAGATACCGATAGAAAATAAATAAACACTCAAAAAAAGGACATGCTCAAACATCATTGACTAACTCCTTATCAATCTCGATTCATTTCAATATGAACAACAATTCAACCGATTCAATTGATTAGATATAGAACAATTACACAACAAAAGAAGATATTGACGGTAGATAGATTTAACTAAAAATTTCTATTTATTTATTTAGAATTTAGTTAGAATTCTAAGAATTGAGAATCATTATTAAGTTAAGTATTTTTATTGCTTATTGTCGAGCCATACTAATTGCACCTATCAAGGAAACTAAAAGAATTATAGAAATGAGTTCGAACGGAAGATAAAAATCTGTTGATAAATGAATCCCAATTTGTTGAACGTTATTTATTAGGTCCTGTTCCATAATCTGGTTTGATCTTGCAGTCCAAATAATTCCGTACCATGACGTATCTGGGATAGTAGTAATTAGTGAAAAAAGAATAGTTGTACAAACCATCGAAGTGACCCCATCTCCAATGGTCCAAAAATAGGAATTATTGGAATATTCTGAACCATTCATGAACATTACAGCAAATATGATCAAGACATTTATGGCTCCCACATAAATAAGGAGCTGTGCGGCAGCTACAAAATAGGAGTTCAATGAAATATAGAATAAGGATATACAAACAAGAACAAATCCCAACGAAAAGGCAGAATAAATTGGATTGGTAAATAATACTACCCCCAGACCCCCTAATACAAGAATTGACCCCAGAAATACAACAAGAATATCATGTATTGGTCCAGGTAAATCCATTATGTATAAAATAAAAAATAAATAACTTTAACTATTTCATGACCTTACTTTAACTTTACTAAATAAATGGTCCAGGAAAGGAAAAGGGGTTACCCTATTTTTTTTTTTCTTGTATATAATATTGTATATGATACATTTATAATTGAATTGAATTTGAATATGGATTAATGTAGATATAGATAAAATTATCGGGCCAATCCTACTTTATTTATATTTATCCGAAAGAAAAAAAAGGAAAAGAGTGGTTGGAATATGTAGTTGAAATTTGCTATTTCGAAATCATCACGAAAAATATATTCTCAGTTTAAATCAAACAGTGATTCTCAACAATCAATAGTTATTAGTTTTTATTTGTAGTTACTGACTACCCAAAATAAAAAGCTTGGATCCTTTATATCAAAACAAAATCTTAGTAATCAGTAATTGTTCTTGAATCAAAGGGTTTATCTTTGTCTATTTTTATTTGAGTCGAATTCATAACTGTTTGAATTGTGTAATCTCCAATTATTGAGATTGGTAATCGACCCAAAGCAATTTGATTATAATTCAATTCGTGACGATCATAAGTAGAAAGTTCATATTCTTCAGTCATTGATAAACAATTTGTTGGACAATACTCGACACAGTTACCACAAAATATACAAACCCCAAAATCTATACTATAATTAAGTAATTGTTTCTTTTTAATATCTCTTTCAAATCTCCAATCAACAACGGGTAGATCTATCGGGCATACACGAACACATACTTCACAAGCAATACATTTATCAAATTCAAAGTGGATTCGACCCCGGAAACGCTCTGGTGTGATCGATTTTTCATAAGGATATTGAATAGTTACAGGTAAACGATTTGTGTGGGATAAGGTAATTATGAAACTTTGACCAATGTACCTTGCAGCTCGTATTGTTTGTTGACCATAATTCATGAACCCAATTACCATAGGGAACATATTGTAGATATACATGAAAAAATTGACGTTTCTTTCTCTTGTTTGATAGAGATTATGAATCTAAAATAGTGTTATCATATTCTGTTATTTATAATGAAACAAGTTGGGAAGAAGTTGTTAATAACAGATTACCTAGAGAAATAGGTAAAAGAAATTTCCATCCAAGATTTAATAACTGGTCCATTCTCATCCTAGGTAAAGTCCATCTTGTTGTGATAGAAATGAAGAGAAACAAATAAGCTTTAATTAATGTAATAAGGATACCCATTGTCATTCCAAAAATGCCAGCGATTTTATTTATTCCGAAAAGCTCAGGAATGGATATATACGGAATAGATAAATTCCACCCACCTAAGTAAAGAACTGTTACAAATAATGAAGAAACTAATAAATTTAGGTAAGAAGCAAGATAAAATAAACCGTATTTGATACCCGAATACTCGGTTTGATAACCTGCTACTAATTCCTCCTCCGCTTCTGGTAAATCAAAGGGCAATCTCTCACATTCGGCTAGAGAAGAAATTAGAAAGACAATAAATCCTATAGGCTGACGCCACAGATTCCACCCCCAAAAACCATATTTTGACTGTGCTTCAACTATATCAACTGTACTTGAACTGTTAGATAATCATAGTCGATAATAACATCACTGTTCCCATCGCTATTTCAAAACCGTACGTGAGACCTCAGCTTCATACGGCTCCTCGATGGCCACAAAAAAAATGTAAGGACAGGTTCGGTATTATCGCCATCGTTGGGTAGATAGAATAAAGATACCTCGGAAAGTCCCAAATTATACCAATGTAATTCTGTCTGCTAGAATAAGAAAAAAAAGTGCTTCCGAATTGATCTCATCCTTTACAATAAGAATTTATCTTTGTTCGGTAATAACTTAATATTTCAATAAAATACTCCTTATATCAATCAATACAAAATAAAAAGAATTAGTCATTAGTTCATGAATCGTGATAAGAATTCAATATGTATGAATATGGATAGAGAAAAGAATAAATAAGGATCCCTTTTTTTTTTATTATTCATTCAATTACTGCATTCCATTTCTTTTTTCCTGTTCTTCTCTCTCAGAGGAGGATACTAAAAAAAAAAAAAAAAAATAAAGGATTAATTCGTTCTTGATAGTCATTTCTTTAACCAGTGAATAGGAGCATACTCTAGATCGGAATCGTAGGGAAGTACTACTTGATCATTTCTACCAAAATCAAGTCCTTATTATGATTCGTTTTATGAGGAAATACCTCTTTTTTGATACCTTACATTATCTCCATTACTAATCCTTTGTGTACCTTGGTGTTCCTAACCGTCCACTGACTTTTGATTGATCCCCGGTATAGTAATACATACGAGACAGTAGTAGAAACTCCATACAGTTGATCTTTTGTTTGCGCCCGCTTCAAGATATGATGACTAATCAAAAAATCTTAATCTTGGGGTAAGCAGTTTACACTGCTTATGTTTACTTCAACTTTATTCTTGTACGTAGGGAATGAGATTTTTTCTTCTTACTACAAATTTATAAGCTGTTTAGTTTCACTCATATAACTATCTGGTTTAACTCATCAACCCGAATGCTGAATAAAAAAAAAAAATGAAAACATCTATTCAATACATTGAACCTCTTTCTTTTTTCTTTTATTTCTAGAAGAGAGGTTCAAAGTTCATATTCCAACGAATCACACGTAGAGATATTGATAACACACATAGAGTTAATGGTATTTCATAACTAATAGATTGAGCAGCAGCTCGTAGACCACCTAAAAAGGAATATTTATTATTCGATCCATATCCTGACATAAGAAGCCCAATAGGAGCAATACTGGAAATGGCGATCCATAAAAAAACACCTATACTGAGATCGGCTAAAACAAGACGATACCCAAAAGGAATTACTAAATAACTTAGTAGAATTGATATAACCGCTATAGACGGTCCCACACTAAACAAACGAATATCTCCTCGAGATGGGAGGAGGTCCTCTTTAAAAAGTAGTTTAGTCCCATCCGCTATAGCTTGAAGAATTCCCAACGGGCCAGCATATTCAGGCCCAATACGTTGTTGTATCGCTGCAGATATTTCTCTTTCTAACCACACAATTACTAGTACGCCTATTGTGATTCCCAATATAAGGGTCAAAATGGGTACAATCCATATTAGTCCATACACTTCTTTGAAAAATTCCGATGTAGAAAAAGAATTGATAGTTTGTACTTCTGTCGTATCAATTATCATTTCAACGATCAACTTCTCCCATAATGATATCTATACTACCCAATATCGTCATGATATCAGCCAATTTCATTCTTTTAACTAGCTGAGGAAGAATTTGCAAATTGATAAAACCGGGCGGACGAATTTTCCATCTCCAGGGGAAACCGCTATTATCTCCTATCAAATAAATTCCCAATTCTCCTTTTGGGGCTTCCACTCTCACATAAAGTTCTTGTTTCGACAATTCAAAATTGGGTGAAGGTTTTTTACTAATAAATCTATATTCAAAATCATTCCATTCGGAATTCTTTGCTCTATCAAAGCGTCGTACTTCTAAATTTTCATAAGGTCCTCCAGGAATTCCTTCTAGAGCCTGTTGAATAATTTTTATGGATTCCTTCATTTCACCGATTCGTACTAAATAACGAGCTAATGAATCTCCCTCTTTTTGCCATTGTACTTCCCAATCGAATTCATTGTAACACTCATAATGATCAACTTTACGAAGATCCCATTGGATTCCAGAAGCTCGTAACATTGGTCCTGATAAACCCCAATTTACAGCTTCTTCTCCAACAATAATGCCCACTCCTTCCACTCGTTCCAAAAAAATGGGATTCCACGTAATAAGTTTTTGATATTCAACAACTCCTGTTAAAGAATAATCGCAGAAATCCAAACATTTATCTATCCATCCATAAGGTAGATCAGCAGCTACTCCTCCGATACGGAAATAATTATGCATCATTCGCATACCTGTGGCGGCTTCGAATAGATCATATATCAATTCTCTTTCTCTGAAAATATAGAAAAAGGGAGTCTGTGCACCGATATCCGCCATAAAAGGTCCAAGCCATAACAAATGAGAAGCTATACGGCTCAATTCCAGCATAATTACTCTGATATAGCTAGCTCTTTGAGGTACTTGAACATTTTCCAATTGTTCTGGTGCATTTACGGTTATTGCCTCTGTGAACATAGTAGCTAAATAATCCCATCGTGTTACATAAGGTAGATATTGTATAATTGTTCGATTTTCCGCTATTTTTTCCATTCCTCTGTGTAAATAGCCCAATATGGGCTCACAGTCAATAACATCTTCACCATCGAGAGTAACGATTAGTCGAAGAACACCATGCATTGATGGGTGGTGAGGCCCCATATTGACTATCATGAGATCTTTTCTTGTAACCGGTACTGTCATATCTTTTCTTCCTTAATTCATTATTCCATGAATTCCCCAAAACGAGGCTCATCAAAACGAAAAATAAAATACTACTAAAAAAAATTCAAACGATTAAATTAACGAGTTTTTGGCTCCCTAATATCCAACTGACCAATTAATTTCTTATAACGTACTCCATTTTTCTTTGACAAATAAGTCAGCAACCGTTGACGTTTTCCTAGAATTTTTCGTAGACCCCTTTGCGATAAAAAATCTTTTTTGTGCAATTCCAAATGTGAAGTAAGTCTCCGTATCTTATTGGTGAAGCTGAATACTTGAAATTCAACAGAACCTTTGTTTTCTTCTTTTTCTTCTTGTGGAATAATGGAAATGAATGAATTTTTGACCATAAAAAATTTCTCTATCCTTTTTCTTTCTTTTTCATGGATTTTTCCGATCAGGAAAAATAAAAAAAAGAATTATGCCAGTTATTTTAATCTAGTACACACAAATAATCTAGTACACACAAAAATTTGGATTTATTCATATACTACTTCTTTATTTTATCCAAATCAAATTTTCAATTTGATTTGGATAGAAGGGGATAATATGTTTACACATTAACGAAAGAAAAAAATTTCTTTCTATCTAAAAGGATTCCGCTAATTTATTTATTCCTATATCCAATTGAATTGATACACCATTCAATCTGTATCATTTACCAAAATATAACATAGCATATGCGTACATCTTTCGGCTTTCATATACCGAAAATGTCACGGAATATAGATATATATGATATAGGAAATATACTATTAAATTAAAAAATTCTAAATTGTGGATACATATGTATCCTTGACATACTGAAACGACTGCCATTGTTGGTATCAAACCAATAGCGATTCATACAAGTTAAATCTTCTAATCGGTAATTGGGCCAAAGAACAAATTTGTATTTAATGAATTTTTTTGTATCCGTATTAAGATGCTTGTCCTCATCCAAAAATTTTCCAGAGTTTCCTATGTTGTTTTCATTGCAAAATAATGGATTTCCATTTCTATCCGTAACATTCCAATTATGGGAATTGAAACAAATTAACATTCTCAACTCTCTACGACGTCTAGGAGATATAATATTTTCAGGAACAAGGAAATCATAATAATTTGTGTCCCCATTCACAAGTATATTCCCATATCGTACAATGGGTTTATCCGAATTCTTCTTATCAATATATCTTTTTTTTATGCATTTTCTATTAGTTTGGTGTTTATTGTTCTCGACCAATGAAATACTTATAGTTTGATATATAATAAATTTTCCATCCTTTTTTATAGATAGACGAATTGGTTCGATAATTAATATTCCTTTTTTTATCAATTCTGTAAGAGCTAGATCTTTATGAATTAGCATTACATCCAGATACATCTCTCCTCTTTGAATCGAGGATATAGCAATTTCCTTTGGATTTATCAGTCTAAGTAAGAGACAATATATCTTGATATTATTGATCATTCTTTGGTTCAAGGAGTCATCCCATCTTAATTGAAAAAGGAAATGTTTTTTAAGGAAGAAATCTAGTTCTGTTTCCTTGTTTTTCTTGGATTGTTTTTTCTTTTTACCTTTTTTAATGGTAATGTCTGATCTCGCGTAATTCTCTTCAATATCTTTTTTTTTGTTTTCTTTTCGTATATCTGATACAAGATTTACTTGGTCCTGTTGTTCATTTTTTTGTTGGTTGGAATTTTCTAATTTAAGATATTTTTTTTGATCAGATATCATCTGAAGATTTTTTTTTCTATTTATATTGATGTTTTTATTTTGACTTGTATTTTTATAAAAATACAAGTCAAAATAAAGTAATTGGATTGGTATAATCCATGGTTTAATCTTATATGCATCAAAAAGTAAGACAAATTCTGGGAAGAACCAAGATTCTAGATTTGATATGGTATGATAAACTCTTTCTTGATTCATTCCCATCCAATTAAAAAAAATACTTTTTTGATTGGATGGGTTGATTTCTTGATGAATCGTAAGAGAAAAAATATCTTTTTTTTTCAATTTGTTGTTGATTCTTTTTTCAGTCTTAGTATTTTTATCAATTTTGGTACCGATATGTGTATTGGTCCAGGTCTCAATATCAATATTTTTTCTAAGACAAAAATGGAGAATTCTACAATCAAAATATTTTCTATCTAGATTTTTATGCGTATCAATAATATATCCTTCTTCTAGATAATCACTAATAGCTGTACTTACCAATACAAAAAATGATTCGTATTTTGGTTTATTGAAATTATATGGAATTTTGAGAACCCTGTTTACTTGTAATCTTGACCCATAAATATATAAATCCCTCTTATCCCCATAGTTCATATATTTATGTGATAAAAGATCATATCTGTAGTGTTTTTTCCATTTTTCTTTTTGATTTGTCAACGAATCTGCTGCATAGTAATTTTGTTTCACGTAATGAATTGATTGGTCTTTTTCTTTTTTATATGAATCCGATTTAATTGAGTCTTTATTTTGAATCCTATAATGTTGATTGATTCTATTTCGCCATTTTTGCGGTACTAACCGCGACCATTTGGTTTGAGATAAATTGTATTGATAATGCCCCTTTAACCAGTTTTTCCATTCAATCATTCCAGACTTATGAATTTTCTTATGTCTTGAATTGGAATCAAATATTCCTCGCGTCATACAATAATCCTTGATTTTATCCTTAATAAAAGGATAAGTCCCCTGATATTGAAGTAGAGATTTCAAGTGATACTTGTTAAGTAATTGGGTTTGTGATAATTTGTAAAATACATATGCTTGGGACAAGGAGGATAAGTCATGATACATTTTTGTACTATTACTAATATTTGTACTATTACTAATATTAGTATTCGAAAACCACCTTTTTATAGTGGAAAAAGAGTTCATTGTATTTTGATCTCTTTCATCAATTCCTTCCTGATTTGTTTGATCGTTGTAAACGGATTTATTGATTATTTTTTTTTTTGATTCAAAGAAAAATTGGAAATTGATCCTGTGAATGGTAATCATACATAGCAAGATATCTATGTATATTTTTTCAATCAGAGATTTCATAAAATAATGTGATTTACGTATTAATCGTATATTTATTCTTTGGAATATCTGCCAAATATGTTTCTGTGATTTCGATCTTTTATCATCACAAGTTAGAATTATTTTTTTCTTGTCTTTTGTGATTCGTTCTGTTTGATTCCTGATTGTGATTGTTCTATCAGAAAGATCTTTCATCTTTTTTTCTATGAGTGAATAATTTGTCCAATTCATGGATTGGATTTGAATGGTTGATTTGTGAATAATCTTATTATTTATTTCGGAATCTTTTCCATTTTCAGCCGTTTCATATACTTTCACTTTGCTTAATTCAAATAAGAATATTGGGTTTACTTTTTGAATTTCCTTCATTATTCGTTTTAGAACTAGAAGTATTTTAATGATCCATCTTGTTTTTTCTTTTGAAACTTTTAGAAGTAGAAAGAAATTCTTTTTCACTTTTCTAACTTTTTTTTGGAGTTCCTTATAAATGGGTTCAAAAAAGGAAGGTCGTTTTCGGGGACTCCCAAAAGGGAGTTCCGCTTCCATTCCCCAAACTGTTAAAAAACAAAAATTGTCTTTTTTTCCTTTTTTTTTTATTTGATCTCTAGGATGAGATCGTATTTTAGATCTTCGCCAAGGTTTCAAACAGAAAGGAAATAGAATCTTTATCTGAATACCGTCTGTTAACCAATCTTTGGGAAATTCTGTTTCTGATAATTGAACACCATTATAGGTGCATTTAACATGCATTTCTCTATTCCATTCCTTCAAATCCTCATACCATTCGGGGAATTGGAATAATAACATACGGCCAATATTTTTAGCAATTATCAATGAAGGCAATACAATGTATTTTCTAAGAAAAGATTGGGTTACTAACATAAAACCTCTTATTGCTTGAGCAAATATAATGCTATCCCAAGTTTCTGATATTGCTATACATTCATTTTCCTCTTTTTTATCTTCGCTTTTTTTCTCTTTTTCCCTTGTCTCTTCCTCCTCAAAATCAAAATGCGAAATTTTCAATTCTGGTTCTCTCCCCACCGAATTCCTAAAAATGAGATTCATCATTTCAGAGATATAAAAAGAAGAAAAAAAAAATGTTTTGTCTATTCGATCCAAAAAAAGCGGGGAATGCACATTTGCTTGAAACATTTCAAAAATAACTGTTTTACGTCTTTGAGCACGCATGGATCCTTTGATTAGATACCGACGAAAATCCGATTGTTGCGAGTAACGTATCAAAGCCACCTCTTCCGCTGGATCACTATAATTAGTATTATTTGTAGTTGTATTAGTATTATTTGTAGTTGTAATAGTGTTGGTATTCTGATCGTTATCAGTATAAATTACTACGCGTTTGGCTTTTCTTAAACGAATTTCATTATCTTCCATAGATTCTTCCTCATTTTCTTCCTCCTGTTCTTCCAAATCATTAGTTAATTTGTATGACCATTGAGGAACCCTTTTACGGATTTCTTCTATTCCAATAGATTTTTTTCTAATTATTGTTTGATCATTTGGATCAGTTGTAATTACATCGAATACCCATTTTAAAGCTTTTGCTTGACTTTCTAAATCAATTTTTGTTTGCTCTCTCAATAAAGAATATTTTTGGAAATGCAAAATGGGTGCAGGCTCAAAAGGAAATTCTTTGATTGAGGTTACGTAATTACCAATATAATTCAGTAATGATTTCCTACCAAGCGGATTCTTTTGATGTTCCAATTTTCTGGAATAATTAGAATTATTAGGAAGTAGCCCATAAATCTTATTTATCCAATTGATTTCTATGAAATCTTCCGTATCTGTAGAAGTGATTAAATCATTCATGATTGTATGTGAATAGAATTTTTTTATTGTTCCACGATATGGTCCCCTCAAAAAGGGGTCATACATTTTGGGCAAGTATTTTTGTTCATTTTCATCATTGCATAATCTGGTCCTTTTTTCGAGCATATCTAGCGCAAGAAATCCCTTTTCTTCTTCTAGAGCTTTTGTTCGACTTATTAATTCATTGTTCAAGTTGTACTTTTTTTGCTCATTGGTATAAACCCAATAATAATTCTGATCCACATGGGATAATTTTTCTGTCGTGTACAAATTTGACATTTTGCGTTCTATCATTTCCGAAAAAGTCGATAAACTAGGTGGATATGTAAAAGATATTATTTGTTTTCCATCACTTGGACATGTATAAAAAAAATATTGTGCCGTTTCACTTCGTAGAGCATTTTCTAATGGATTATTTTTTATATACCGACATGGGCGATTCCATCGTTTATAATCGAAAAGAAAAGTAAGAAAAGGTTTTTCAAACCATAAAAAAGTCTTTTCATTTTTCTCTTCTTTAAGTCTTCCCAATTCCCAATTACCTTGATAGGTATCAAGATAAGAATCTTCGTGAACTGGGCTATCTTTATAGCATGTCTCTTTAAAGTGAAAGTGGAATTCATCCTTTGTTTTTTCCTTTCCATTCACTCGGATCTCTTCCGTTTCATCTATTTTGTCCGGATCCTCCTTTTCTTCCTCACTTTCTCCCCTTTCTTCCGTTTCTGAGGTTTCTTTCAGTTTCTTAGTGACAATAGGCGACGGCATTCTGCCTAAATAGTAGACACAGGTGATAAATAAGAGAATACTAAAGATTCGAGCCATAGAATTTCTCAATTCTGACACAAGGTACTTATTAGATCGAATAGAATGATTTTGCCGTATCCAGAATAATACCAATCCAACCCATTTCATGAATAAAATGTGACCAATTAACCAACCAACAAAACTACTTGTTACAAATAACATCTTGTTGTTGCATCGAAACATATAAATGTTGACTAATCTGGCTAACGTTGAACTTGGTAAAATGAAATGGTTGAATAATTGAAAAATTAGATTATTCAGGAATACACATTGAATGCTGAGATTACGCATTGAATTTCTGGTAGTAGATCCATAATCAAAAAAGTTTTTGTGATTGTTCCAGAAGAAATGAAACAAAAGATACGGTAGAACTAGGACAGTTATTGTATGAGGTCTACCCAATGCTAGATGCAGAGGCGCATAATAGATCGATATGAACATCATGAGCTGTCCCGTAATAAAACCAGTTGTTGCTGATACCTCCTTCTCGGTTCCTTCTTCCATAACCCGAGCTCGGAGAAGGAAGAGATAAGAGGGCCCTA